TTGCTCAAGCAATTTCCCTTTCTTTTTTGTGTGTCCACTACTTTTACTTTAATTATATGTATAAAAGAAAAATTGAAAGACGGGTAGGTTATGATAAATTGGAAAAAAATCGAAAATAAGAATCTAAATCTTTGACGGACGGGATTAATAAAAGAATAATTATTATTTCGACACAAGAAAAGGAATTTTCCACATCCCTTTCTTGTGTCGAAGACTCGAAAGACAAATAGAAGAATATCTCCTAGAACCCGACGTTCCCCACATTTAGCCTTTGCTTCTACGCTTACTTATTTAGTATGTGTATGTAGTCGAATTTGATTCTATTAGAATAGCAAAGCTCTTAATGTATTCTATGACAGTGAAATCTGACAATAGTAAGAGAATCGCACCATTCCAATGGAAATTCAAAAAAGGAGGGGAGAAGGTCAAAAAGTCTTCTTCTTATTAGCAATAGATTATTACTAATAGAAAATCTAAACGGAAAGTATAAATAAAAAGTATAAAGACTATGAAAGTCTAAATACTATGACTACAACGCAGTACAAGTAAAAAAAAAAGAATTCCTCCAAACCGATCCAAAAAGAATATAAACAAAAAAAGCAAAAGGCTTTACACAATTTTTTTGATCATACATCACTTTCAACAAAAATTTTCTTCTTTTGAAGAACTTGATGTTGATAAATCCGTAGATCTAAAAATTCATTTCGGATAATTGAACCTTTTCAAACTGTTTCTTTTTAAGAACCAAAAAGATTTGTGCTAAAATAATAGATGCCAAAAAGAACAAAAGGCCTTGGACACGTAATGGGTCTTGAAGTACTATTTCCGCATCCCCCTGACCAAATCCACCCACATTGGGATTACTTGTTAATGGTTGATCCAGTTTGATGGATTCGCCTTCTGAAATAAGAAGTTCTGGTCCTGGAGGTATAATATCCGTGACTTGACGTCCCTCTGACGCATCCGTTATGATTATTTCATATCCCCCTTTTTCTTTTCGTATGATTTTGCTTACTATACCTGTTGCTGTAGCATTATAAACCGTATTGTTACTCTTGCTCCCGTCGGGATAAATCTGACCCCTTCCCCGGTTTCCGCCTACATATATGGGATATTTTAAGAAGTGAACGCCCCTCTTAGTAGCAGGGTCCGGAGAAATAATGGGAAAGGTGATTTCGCTATATTTCTGACCAGGAACAGGGCCTATCACAAGAATATTTTTATTAGTCGGGCGATAACTCTGAAAAAAAAGATTACCTATCTTTTCTTTTATCTCGGGCGAAATACGATCGGGAGGGGCTAATTCAAACCCCTCAGGTAAAATAAGAACAGCCCCCACATTCAAGGCACCTTTTTTACCATTGGCAAGCACTTGTTTCAGTTGCATATCATAAGGAATTCGAACAACTGCTTCAAATACAGTATCCGGAAGTACCGCTTGGGGAACCTCAATACTCACGGGCTTATTGGCTAAATGACAATTGGCGCATACAATACGGCCAGTTGCTTCGCGTGGATTTTCATAACCCTGCTGTGCAAAAATGGGATATGCATTTGAAATAGATGCCCGAGTTATTATATATATGATGAGCGATACGGAAATGGAGCGAGTAATCTCTTCTTTTATCCAAGAGAAGGTCTTTCTAGTTTGCATGGTCCAATCGTTGATCCCCAAAATTTCTACAATAAAATTAGGTGGGTTCCTAGTAAAGTTCCCTATCTACCAAGCTGCTATTTACTGAAAAATTTTTACTAAAATCTAGGAGGAATCCGAATTTCTTGGATGTATAGAGAAAAGAAGTGCATAATATAAAAACAGTAAGATTTTGAATGTTTTACTTATGGACAAAATAACAAACATTCCATTTGGCTCAGCGGATCCTTTTTCATTTCAATCACTCATTGAATGATAAATCACTACAAGTGACGGAGATATACGATTTAAATAATAGAAGACCCAATATTTAAAAATCGTATCAACAATGACTGGAAGAATGGAAGCAAGGACAGGTAAAATTTGATCATTATGAGTAAATCCAAAATCCTTGTAGACAGAGCCAATCATTAGTTCCCAACCGCGGGTTGAATGGAATCCTATACATAAGTCGCTTAAAAAAAGAATAGAAAGGGCTTTTATTGTGTCATTTAAGTTATATACGAATTCTTGAACCCAGGAATTAAGAATAATAAGTTTTTCTTTACCTAGAATATAATAACCGCTTAGAATAACGAAACAGATTAGATTTGTGGAGAAGCGCAAAATTGTATGGATACGATCCTCATTGTGTATCTTGATCCATTCGATCGTTTCTTTTTGGATTTCGATACGAAACTTCTGTAGATGTGGTTCCGGGTATTCCTTTACCATTTGGTCCAAGAGGAGGAGGTCTTCTAATTCTATGAATTTTGCTAGAATACTCTTTTCTTGAGTATCATTGAAAAAAGTTTCGGATTTACTTGTATTCCACCAATAAATAATCCAAGATTCCAGACTTTTTTTAAATAAAAAAGAGATCCACCAGGGCAAAAATACTATAGATGTAAAATAGAGAATAGAGGTAAATGCTTTTTTTTTCATTTTGCATCTGTGAATTTTTTTTTTAATGAATCGACTTCGTTCGTTAACTCTATACGATCTAAAGTCTTATATCAAGCATAAGTTTTATTACAAGGCTTCAAACCTATAAATTTCTAAGAGTATAAAAATTAAAAATAAAAAGAGAATATCTTTTTTCTATATCTTTTTCTCTATATCTTTTTCTCTATATCTTTTTCCAAAATACTTTTTTTTATCTATCAAATGAGTCCCGTTATTTAGATTTGTTTGGTACTCTTTTTCTTAGTGAATTTTGGGAATTTAGGGAATTTACATACGCATAAAAAATTTTTTGGATAAGAGGGCAAAAAGGGTTTTGTTTTCCAATTTTTGCGTATATAGAATATAGAATATAAGCCTTTTTGATTCATTAGTATTCTAAAAGAATTTCAGTTAAATTATGCTATAAGAAAGAGAACTCTTGACTTCGGATTTTGACCTTGACCTCCCGCTAAGAAAATTGTTTATTCTTCAGTTCATTTCAAAATACTTGAATTGGTACACGCAAGAAATAGGCCAATTTCGCAGCCTTTTGCTCAATTTCTCGTGGCTCAGCAGTACGAGTCAAAGGAATGGCACCCTGGCCTCTGATTTCCATATAAAGGACGTGCCGAGCATAAATACCCTCTTTAACTTCGATTCTGATCGACTGAATATCTTTCATAAGGAATCGGAGTAAGATGCGACGATTTTTTCCAGGAAATCCCCAACGAAAAATACACACTATCCCTTCTTTTCTATCGAATCGATCATAACCACTACCCACATTCCATGAAATTGTACACCATAAATAAGAGCTAATAAATAGACCGGCGATCCCATAGAAAGACATTACGATCCCTTGTGGAAAAAAAATGATTTGTTCAGACGGAAATAAAGATATCAAATTTCTGTCAAGATAACTGGAAATTCCAACTAATAAAAACCCCAATGAACCTAAAAACAGTATAAAGGCCCAGCAGAAATTGCTTTTTTTTCGAGACCCCACTATAAGTTCTATCCATATATGTTCTGATTGCCAACTCATACTAGATCCAGTTGTATTTTATTGGAAGTGGGAGACTTGCCCAAATCAATTTGACTTTCCTTTTTTTCCAAAGGAACTTTTACCAACTCTCAATATTCTTATGTGAATCTTTAGGAAAAATTCCTTAGATCTAGACTTAGATCTAAAATAATAGTTGCTTTCCCATAAAATCTCCTATTTACACACATATAGCCCCATCCATGTGTTCTACATTTAGTTCAGACATACGCCCCAATTTCTTTTCAATTAGCCAATTTACTCATATATCATATTTACGTTTGCACAAGAACCCTTTAACTTTCATTTATGTTTGATATGTTTGAAGAAACCCGCATTTTATACAATATTATGCTGAATAGATATCCGTGTTATAATCCAAGTCCAAGTCTCTAAGTCTTGAAAAAAAAAATACATGAAATTTCTCTCATCAGATCTATCAGATTTAAAAAATCTTGTTTTTTTGAACATGAAGAGATAAAGAAACCATTGCAATTGCTGGAAAGACTAAGCCTACTAAAGGCACAAAAATAGGGGGTAAGTTGTTGAGAATTGTCATAGAATGGGCACCTCGATTCAATATTTGTATCTGTTATTTCTTTTTATATTAATCTTTTTACCTATTATTGCTATATTCTATTGTTAGAAAGATAGCTTAGATTCGTTCTAATTCGTATATAATTATACTAAGTATATCTAAGTGAGTATATAGAATAAAGTGAATTAAAGTGAAATGCAGAGAGTGTACAATTAACTAAATGCACTTTTTTCCGCACGAAGTGGATATTAATCCACTTCTTTTCTTCTTCTTTTCTTCTATTATTTTTTATCTTTTTCTTGTCTTCTAACTTTTATCTTTAATTTTCGAATTTGACTTTAATAAATCTAATAAAGAGTTTTTTCCGCTTAGAAATTCCCGGCAAATTCGTTATTGGTTATAATCCGAAGGTAAGAAAAGAACACGAAATTCGTTTTATTTAGTTTACATTTACCTTGTCCAGTTGAATTTCGCGGAAGAAGGAATTCGCCCTTTTTTTTTGATATTGTTGCTAGAGGGTTCCCTATTTAGGAATTAGCAATATAGAAAGATAATGCAGATAATTTGTTTATCTGCATTATCTTTCTAGAATTTCTTCTTATGCCACCCCCAAAAAATCCATTTTCGGATTTTTCCTTTGATTCCGATAACTAAATACTTAATATCGCAAATAAAATTAACGAATTTCTAACTTTATTATTAACTTAGGACTCCGCTGAATTTTTTATTCATTTTTTATTCAAAGGACAAAAATTGTGTAGCTGTAATAACTCATCCAAAACGCCCTTTAACGGATTACGTGGTACTATTAGGTCCAATAAACCATTTTCAAATAAAACTTCGGCTGTTTGTGAACCTTCAGGTACTTCTATATTTAATGTTTGTTCAATTACTCTTTTACCCGCAAATGCAATATAAGCGTCGGGTTCACTAATAATGATATCCCCCAACATACCAAAACTTGCTGTCACCCCACCAGTCGTAGGAGATGTAAGGATTGATATATAAAATGACTTTTTATTCGATTTATAATCATATAAAGCGGCAGATATTTTAGCCATTTGCATCAAGCTCAAACTTCCTTCGTACATGCGGGCTCCTCCGGAAGCACACACTAGAATAAGGGGTAAAATTTGATTGGTAGCATATTCGATCAAACGAGTGATTTTCTCACCTACTACGGATCCCATACTACCTCCGATAAATCGAAAATCCATCACTCCAATTGCTACGGGAATGCCGTTTATTTGACCTATACCTGTTTGAACAGCTTCGGATAATTCTGTTTCGTCTTGAGAAGAAAAAAGGCGCTCTATATAAGGTTTATCCTCCACCTCCACCTTTTCCTCTTCGATCTGCAACCATGACCAGTCCTCTTCTTCCTCCGGATCCGATTCCTCCTTTTTTTGCTCTTCCTCCTCCGAATCAAAATATAAATCCGAATACGGATCCTCTTCCTCTTCGTCCAGATCCCATTCCTCTTCGTCCGATTCCTCTTCGTCCGATTCCTCTTCGTCCGGATCCCATTCCTCTTCGTCCGGATTCGATTCCTCCTCTTTCTCCTCTTCCTCCGATTCGTCTGGATCCGATTCGTCTGGATCCGATTCGTCTGGATCCGATTCGTCTGGATCCGATTCGTCCTCTTCCTCCTCTTCCTCTTCCTCCTCTTCCGATTCCTCCTCTTCCTCCTCTTCGTCCGATTCGTCTGGATCGGATTCGTCCGATTCGTCTGGATCCGATTCGTCTGGATCCGATTCGTCCGATTCCTCCGATTCGTCTTCGTTCTCCGGATCCGTATTTGGATCTGGATCCGAATACGAATAGAAATCCGAATCTAGATTCCACTCGTCTGCCTCGTCTTCCTCCTCTTCCTCCTCTTCCTCCTCTTCCTCCGAATCCCATCCAATGGGATCCAGAACTGGCAAGTCTTCATCCTCTTGACCCGTTTCATCCATAGGATCCCTAGTGCCTGGATCAATCGAATCCTCTTGACCCGCTTCATCCATAGGATCCCTAGTGCCTGGATCAATCGAATCCTCTTGACCCGCTTCATCCATAGGATCCCAAGTGCCTGGATCAATCGAAAGTTCAATTCGCTCCGGGCTATCCATTCTCAAATGACAGCCGCAGTGTTCGCAAATATTCAGTCTTGACTGAAAAAAGAGCCTCTTATAATTTATTCCATAACAAGTTTCACATTGAACCCAAAAAGCGCTATAATCTATAGTTTTTCTTTCATTCGTGCTAGGTTCTTCATTTTCACCGTTATGGTCATCGGAATTATCATCCGTGCTACGCCAGGTCCACATCCAGGGCGGCCTAGCATTTGGACTTCGACTGTCATCGGAATTATCATCCGTGCTACACCAGGTCCACATCCAGGGCGACCTAGCATTTTGACTTGGACTGTTATCGGAATTAGTATCCTCGCTACACCAGGTCCAGATCCGGGGCGGCCTACCATTTTGACTTGGACTGTCATCGGAATTATCATTCCAGAACGCACTAGGACTACCATTTTGACTTGGACTGTCATCGGAATTATCATTCCAGGACGGACTACCATTTGGGCTTGGACTGTCATCAGAATTATCATTCCAGAACGGCCTAGGACTACCATTTTGACTTGGACTGTCATCAGAATTATCATTCCAGGACGGACTACCATTTGGGCTTGGACTGTCATCAGAATTATCGTTCCAGAACGGCCTAGGACTACCATTTTGACTTTGACTGTCATCAGAATTATCATTCGTGCTAGGTTCTTCATTTTCACCCTTCTGGTCATCGGAATTATCATTCGTGCTCGGCCTAGGACTACCATTTTGACTTTGACTGTCATCGGAATTATCATTCGTGCTAGGTTCTTCATTTTCACCCTTCTGGTCATCGGAATTATCATTCGTGCTAGGTTCTTCATTTTCACTTCCACTAGAGCTAGCAATATCGATTTCAGAACGAAGAAAATTGTCAAGATAATTTTTAACGAGATTATCGATAAAATTTTTCCGATAACAAAAATTAAAATAATGAAAAAAAGAACTCTCTAGCTTACTCACAAAAAAGGGATCGTTGGTAATCTCAAAAACTGGGTTTTCAATATCCTTTTCAATATCCAAGGGATCCGGATCCCTATTACTGCAACAAGGCGTCCATAATATTTTGTTATTCAAATTAGCCATTTCGAATCTCCCTAATATTTTTTTATTACGTGTAGATTTGAAGAAGCATTTTCCTAATTAAGGAGCATTTTCTAAATATTTTTTATTCGCATTATTTCATATTTCAATACCATTATATTTCTAATTTTCTAAATATTTTTTATTGCTATTTTTAATTTCA